AATCGACGAAGAAAAGATTATAGTGAACGGAAAGAATAAAATAAAGGATGAATTCCATTTTTACGTTAAAGGGACATGCTCTAAAAAGAGACCCGTTTATGAAACTTTTGATCTAGATGGGAAAAAGGAAAATTGGAAATTCGAAATAAAGGATCAAGATCCCTTCGGTTTGGAAGAATCTCTTGCAACTCTTCTTTTCGATTTTCAACGCTGGAATCGCCCAGTTCAAGCTGAAATCAGGCCTCGATTGACAGTTGAATGGAAAGATCCTATACAAAATAGGATGTCAGAATATTATTTTAATATATGTCCAAGTGATGGAAAGGAAAGAATATCTTTTACGTATCCATCTACTTTGGGAACTTTTTTGGAACTGATACAAAGAAAAATATCTTTATTCACAACAGAAAAACTCACCTCTAAGGAATTGTATAATCATTGGAAGTCTAACAATGAACAAAGAAAGAAAACCCTAAGTAATGAGTTTTTAAATAGAGCCAAAAATCTAGATAAAGGATTTCCTATTCGGAATATACTTGAGAAAAGAACTAGGTTATGTATTGACAAAGACTATCTGAATCCAGTGTTCGATCCTTTATTGGGGGGGCCCCGTCGTCTAAACCTCAAATGCCCTGAAAACAAAAATCAAGGAGCATATTCTATTTTTGGACCAAATATTCAAGGGAGGACTCATACAAATAAACTTCATCTTATCCTTTTGAGTACTAATTATCAAGAATTTGATCAAGAATTTGATCAAGAATTTGATCAAGAATTTAAACCAAAAATAGATACATTTAATAGCAAATCATTCTCAATAAAAATTTCGTATTTTTTGAACTTAGTTAATGAATTTGCTTTTAACTTAATTAATGAATTGGAATTTACTGGAAAATCACTATCCAATTTCATTTTTAAAGAGCTCTCTTTATTGCCAGATCACAAAGAAGAAAAAATCGATTTAGAAGATCGAATACAAATTTTAGACTCTTTATTCGTTCAAGTAATACTAGGTTTTAAGAGGAAACAAATTCGAAACCGAAATACCATAGAAAACTGGAAACAAAAGGAGCGCGAAGAAATCGAAATAGAGAATCTTCCAAGCTTCCGGAGAAGAGCCAAACGTATAGACATTTTTTTCAATAATGATGATAAAAAAGCAATTTATACAGCGGGCATTCTTCGTGAAGGACAGGCAATATCTATATTAGACTATCCAGATACCGCGTTCTTCTACTCGACGCGAGCTCTACCAGAAAACTCGTCGCTAACGAAAAGGCGCAAATCGTCTCTTTATCCATGGTATCAACCGAATTTGCATAGTCTTCTCTTTGTGGAGAGAACAGACGATCTTCTTTCTTTCCTTTTGACCTTTTTTTATTTTCTTTCCGACCGGCTAAAAATCGCGTTGATAAATAAAAAAGTAGGATTCAAAATTGTAGGTTTGACTTCTAAAAACACTACAGAGAAAAAAACAAAAGAAAGGGAGAGAAAGGAAAAGAAAGAAGCAAAAATCAAACAAAGAAGAAAAAAAGCAGAAGCACGCGAACTAACCGAGGAAAAAAGTCGACTAATGGAAAACATCATAGAAGACTTCCGACTAAAAGCAATCGAAGATTGGGAAAGCGATTGGCTAAGTCAAAAAAGCAGAAGTTTTTTTTTATTATTCCAATCGACTTTTCGAAAAAGTATTCTAATACCTTCATTAATAATAGCTAAAAACATCATTCGGATGCTCTTATTCCAAACTCCCGAATGGTCGCAGGATTTCCGAGATTGGAAAAGAGAAAGACATCTTTTCTGCAATTATGAGGGAACTCCACTATCAGAAACACAATTGCCGAAAAAATGGTTAGAGGAAGGTCTTCAAATAAAAATAATATGTCCCTTTCGTCTAAAACCTTGGCATAGCTCTAAAGCTAAACCTAAACCAAAACGAAAAGTCCTCCAAAAATTGGAATTGGAATATCAAGAAAAAATGAAAAAGATCGAAAAGCTCATCAAGGAACATGAGGTTGAAGGGAGTAAACCGAAAGATCCTTTTAATTCTTGTTATTTAACAGTTGCGGGATTGGAAACTGAAGTCCCTTTTGGTTGTCCACGATTAGACGTTCCCTTTTTTGAAAAGGGGTTTGGACAAAAAATTATTAAACAACTAAAACGAAAACTTCAAAAATTGAAAAAGACGAGTTCTTTAGTTATAATAATTTTAAGAAAGAGATTTCGAAATTTTTTAAGAAAAAGCAGAACGAAGGGGTTCATCAAAAGAAATTTCTTTTTCAAAAAAAAAAAAAAGAAATTTTCAAAACCAAGAACCACCAAAAAACGAAGAACCAACAAAAAAAAAAGAACCACCAAAAAACCAATAACCAAAAAAAAACGAAAAACCAAAAAAAAACGAAGAACCACCAAAAAACCAAGAACCAACAAAACCAAGAACCACAAAAAAACCAAGAGCCACCAAAAAACGAAGAACCACCAAAAAACGAAGAGCCAACAAAAAACGAAGAACCACCAAAAAACGAAGAACCAACAAAAAACGAAGAACCAACAAAAACCAAGAACTCAAAAAAAGGAAGAACTCAAAAAAACCAAGAAAAAAAAAAAAGATTGACAAAATATCCACTCCAATTCAACCTATGGATTTGCTAAATTATTCACTAAGAAGCAAAGAAAGAAGCCGGAAACTTTTGAGTAAGAGAACAAAGACAATCAGAAAGAAAATCAAAAAATTGAAAACAGAAGAAGAAAATAAAAAAAGATTTCGAAATTCAAAGAGAAAGATTTGCCCTAACAAACTATATTATAATATTCAAAAATGCAAATCAATTTTACATACAATTTTACTTATATTAAAAAAAAAAAATGTTCGATTAATACACAAATCTGATTCTTTTATAAAAATTTGGATTGAAAGGATAGCTATCGAGAAACTTTTCACTCTCACTAAGATTGTGAGGATCCGTATACAGGTTTTTCTTGAATTAACAAGAAAAATGATTTCAACAAGCCAAATTTTTCAAAAAATTTGTAATAAATACATCTTGATTAAAAAATGCATCTACAATAATAAAGAAAATAAGAAAAAAATGGATAAAACAAATCAAAATGTAATTCGTATTACGAAGTTTCTAGAAAAGATGAAAAGTCGTAATCAAAATTTTCAAATTTTTTATGATATAAGCTCCGTATCACAAGCATATGTATTTTACAAATTACAAAAAATACAAACTAGTAACTTCTACAAAAATGAAAAAAAACATTTTGTTGAAGGGTTATTTCCGTCTAAATTAAAAGATATAAACTTTAGAGATTCTGTAACGAATCAATGGAAAAACTGGTTAAGGAGCCATTATCCATATAAATCCAATTTCTTTCAAATTAAATGGTCTCAATTAAGACTAGAAAAATGGAGAAATCGAGTCAATCAACAGCGCACAGTTAAAAATAAGGATTTAAACAAATCGAATTCAGATAAATTCGATTTATTGCCGAGTAGAGAAGATCATTCTAAAAAACACACCAGATATAATCTTTTCTCACATAAATCCATTAATTATCCCGGCGATAAGGAAAAAATAAGTTTTCATTACAAAACCGATAAAATGAAAATGCAAAGGGAATTTGTTCATATCTTAAGAGGTACACCTTCGATAGGTATAACTAACTATAATTTCATTAATGATCCAGAATCACGGAGGATTCACGATTATACAAAACTAGAGGACGTTCAAGATTATCTAGAATCAAAGGAGATTTCCGATTCTAGAGAAGAAGAGGACGTTCCAGATTTTCTAGATTCAGGGAGTCTTTTCCATTATCTAGAAGGCTCGAGTCTTTCCGATTATACAAAATCAGAGGCTCTTTTCGATATGGAGAAAGGCCCGCAGAGAAAATATTTGGATTGGCGAATTTTCAATTTTAGTCTCAGAAACAAAGAAAAAATGGAATTCTGGATTAATATTAGCAAAAAGAAAAAAAATACTGAAACTGAGAGTAAGAGTAATAAATATCAAATAATTGAAAAAGAAAGTGACAAACATCTTATTTTGCGTCCGCTTACCAAAAAAGGTAAGGAAATGGTAGTACCACACCCACCTGAATTAGATTGGATGGGAATGAATGACGAAATACTAAACTGTCTCGTATCAAATTATGAGTTGGGGTTCTTTTTTCCAAAATACGAGAAACTTTACAACGCATATAAGAGAAGACCGTGGGAAATACCAATCAAAAAACTCCTTGCCAGGAAAAAAAGAAAAAGACCGAATCCATATCCACATGTGACGGGGATAGGGGGTGGTAAAGCAATTCGACACATCAACAAGGGATCTTTTACCTCTTTTACCAGAAACCAAAAAAGAATTTTTAACTTTAACAAAGGCAAAAAGAGACTTTATTACAGAAAGAGAGTTTATAACAAAAGAAGGAGATTGGCTATCCAAAATCAATTGGCTAACCAAAAGAAATTGGATAACCAAAATCAATTGGCTAACCAAAATCTATTGGCTAACCAAAATCTATTGGATAACAAAAAGAAAAAAAGCAGATTTTCGAACTTTTCTAACAAAATAAGGAAATTGGCTAACCAAAATCAATTGGCTAACCAAAAGAAATTGGATAACAAAAAAAAGAAAAAAAGCAGATTTTCTAAAAAAATAAGGGAATTGGCTAACCAAAATCAATTGGCTAACCAAAAGAAATTGGCTAACCAAAATCAATTGGCTAACCAAAATCTATTGGCTAACCAAAAGAAATTGGATAACAAAAAGAAAAAAAGCAGATTTTCGAACTTTTCTAACAAAATAAGGAAATTGGCTAACAAAATAAGGAAATTGGCTAACCAAAATCAATTGGCTAACCAAAAGAAATTGGATAACAAAAAAAAGAAAAAAAGCAGATTTTCTAAAAAAATAAGGGAATTGGCTAAACCAAAAGAATTGGATAACAAAAAAAAGAAAAAAAGCAGATTGACTAAAAGAATAGAAAAAATTCAGGAATTGGCTAAACAAAAAGAATTGGATATCCAAAAGAAATTGGATAACAAAAAGAAAAACAATAAATTAGCTAATACTCAGATAAGGACGCGTTATAAGAGATCAAGGCCGGAACTCCACGAGCAATTAAGACCGATGCAGAAAAGAGATGGAGACAAAAAACTTTCGTGGAATATGCAAACATATGCTTACCTGATCAAAGATAAGACCATGTTTCAAAAGAAAAGAACAAACAAAGTAGGCTGGATTAAATCCCTTATTCGACGAGGAGAATTGAGTCTGGATGTTATTCCGAACGCAGAGGGTCCGGCAGCAACGGACGATTTGATCAAAAGAGGAAAATGGGCTATCGATACTCCGCGCATGCCGTCAAAAGGACGGAATCATATGAATGCAAGATTTATTTCGTATCAAATCATAACTTGTTTATTGGTTCATAAGAGCAAACAACTAATTCATCAAGGATGCGGAGAAGAAAGCTATATTAATAAAGAAAATTTTTTCAAATCTATTGAAAGACTTAAAAGTCTAATTGGATTTAGAAAGAAAAAAGATTTTATTGTTCCTGAAAATCTTTTATCCAGTAGAAGTCGCAGAGCCTTGAGAATTCTAGTCTCTTTGAATTCAAAAAACGAAAATGATATTCATATGAATACAGAACTTTTCAAAAGTAATAATATAAAAAACAGCAGCCGCTTTGACATTATAGAAAAAAGTCAATATTTTGATAGAGAGAAAAAGAAACTACTTCAATTCAAACTTTTTCTTTGGCCCAATTTTCGATTCGAAGATTTAGCTTGTATGAACCGCTTTTGGTTTAATACAAATAATTCCAGTCGGTTCAGTATCTTAAGGATACGTATATATCCACAATTGAAAATTAAATAAAGGTACGTTTGTCATATATATTCTATAGCATATCTGATCTAATATAGGAAAACTAGGATATAGAGGAAAACAAGGATATAGACACATTCCTTGTTTTCCATTCTATATTCTATTCTGATACCTGGAATTCGATTGCCTATCAATTATATCTAGAAAGGAAGCCATGGAATTTACTTTGAGATACAAAATTTGCACTTTTGTAAGTGAAGAGATATACTATCCTTTTTTATTTCTAGCCAACTAAAAAAAAAAAGAAAAAAAAAATTGTATTAATTAATAAGAAATTCTATTTGACAAAATTCGGAATTGCTAACGAATTGAAGATTTTTGTGTATAAAAAGAAAAACGAATTGACATTCTTATTTATTATTCTTATTCCATTTTTTGTTATTATTCCTGATCAATAAAACGATTTTAAAAATGGGCGGTAGGAGGAGGATTTCATTTTATGGTAAAAAATTCACTCATCTTTATTTCACAAGAAAACAAAGAGAAAAACCCAGGATCCGTTGAATTTCAAATAGTAAGCTTTACTAATAAGATACGAAAACTTACTCCACATTTTCAATTGCATAGAAAAGACTATTTATCTCAAAGAGGTTTGCGGAAAATTCTAGAAAAACGCCAACGACTACTATCTTATTTGGCAAAGAAAAACGCACTACGTTATAAAAAATTAATTAGCCAGTTGGATATTCGGGAGTCAAAAACGCGGTAATTTGAAATTGAATTATTTGATTTATTCGATCTTGAATTTTGATGAATTTCTTTTCGTCTTCAGCAATTCATAGAAGAATGAATCGAGGAAATCACTATGAATGTACCAGCTAAAAGAAAAGATTTTATGATAGTCAATATGGGCCCCCATCACCCATCAATGCATGGTGTTCTTCGACTCATCCTTACTCTAGACGGTGAAGATGTTATTGACTGTGAGCCAATATTAGGTTATTTACACAGAGGAATGGAAAAAATTGCGGAAAACCGAACAATTATACAATATTTGCCTTATGTAACACGTTGGGATTATTTAGCTACTATGTTCGCAGAAGCAATAACAGTAAATGGGCCAGAACATATTGGAAATATTCAAGTACCTAAAAGAGCCAGCTATCTCAGAGTAATTATGTTAGAGTTGAGTCGTATAGCTTCTCATCTGTTATGGCTTGGCCCTTTTATGGCGGATATTGGTGCACAAACTCCTTTTTTCTATATTTTTAGAGAAAGAGAGTTAATATATGATTTATTTGAAGCAGCTACAGGTATGAGAATGATGCATAATTATTTTCGTATCGGAGGAGTAGCAGCAGATCTACCTTATGGTTGGCTAGATAAATGTTTAGATTTTTGTGATTATTTTTTAACAGGAGTTGTTGAATATCAAAAACTTATCACGAGAAATCCTATTTTTTTAAAACGAGTTGAGGGAGTGGGTATTATTTGTGCAGAAGAAGCAATAAACTGGGGGTTGTCAGGACCCATGTTACGAGCTTCTAGAGTACAATGGGATCTTCGTAAAATTGATCATTATGAGTCTTATGATGAATTTGATTGGGAAGTCCAATGGCAAAAAGAAGGGGATTCATTATCTCGTTATTTGGTCCGAATTGGTGAAATGACTGAATCCATAAAAATTATTCAACAAGCTTTGGAAGGAATTCCTGGGGGGGGCCATGAAAATTTAGAAAGCAGAGGTTTGGATTTTTATAGAAAAAGTGGTCCAGAATGGAATGATTTTGAATACCGATTCATTAGTAAAAAAACTTCTCCTACTTTTGAATTGATCAAACAAGAACTTTATGTAAGATTGGAAGCGCCAAAGGGAGAATTGGGAATTTTTTTGATAGGGGATCAGACTGGGTTTCCTTGGAGATGGAAAATTCGTCCACCGGGTTTTATCAATTTGCAAATTCTTCCTCAATTAGTTAAAAGAATGAAATTGGCTGATATTATGACAATATTAGGGAGCATAGATATCATTATGGGAGAAGTTGATCGTTGAAATGATAATTGATACAACAAAAGTACAAGCTATTAATTCCTTTTCCAAATTTGAATCCGTAAAGGAGGCTTATGAAATTGTGTGGGTACTTGGCCCTATTTTGACTCTTCTATTGGCAATAACGATAGGCTTACTAGTAATTGTGTGGTTAGAAAGAGAAATATCCGCAGGGATACAACAACGTATTGGGCCTGAATACGCTGGCCCTTTAGGAGTTCTTCAAGCTCTAGCGGATGGAACAAAACTACTTTTCAAAGAAAATCTTTTTCCCTCTAGAGGGGATACTCGTTTGTTCAGTATCGGACCGGTCATAGCAATTATATCGACTCTATTAAGTTATTCAGTAATTCCTTTTAGTTATCACCTCGTTTTAGCAGATCTAAATATCGGTATTTTTTTATGGATTGCCATTTCAAGCACAGCTCCCCTTGGACTTCTTATGTCAGGATATGGATCAAATAATAAATATTCCTTTTTAGGTGGTCTACGAGCTGCCGCTCAATCCATTAGTTATGAAATACCATTGACTCTCTGTGTATTATCCATATCTCTACGTGCGATTCGTTAAAAAATAAAAATTTCTTATTCTTTTCTTTTTTTAGGAATAAAGAAAAAAAAATCATTTTAAGGAATATCCTCTCATTTTTTATTCATCATTTGAATTGATGAACTAAATTGGATAGCTATATGAGTGAAAGAAAACAGCTTTGAAATTTGCAGTAAAAAAAATTGAGACTCATTTCTGATGTACAAGAATAATACAAAAATAAATATAAGAAAATGAGACCATTTGCCCCAAGATTGGTTGATTAGTCATCCTGGCTTGAAGCGGGTTCAAAAAACCGACTCTGTTGAGTTTTGACTATTATTTCAAAATATTACCATAATGCAAACGAACAATTGAACAAAAATGGGTGCGTGGTTAGGAACACTAAGATATACAAAGGATTAGTAATAGAGATTTTTGAAATTATCCATTATAGGGTATTTCCTCATAATATAATAAAGAATATGAATTGGGGCTTTCAATTAGTAGAAATGCTAAAGCAGTACTCCCCAAGATTCCGATTCAGAGTATGCTCCCTACCGCACGATTAAAGAAATAACTATCAAAAACGAAAGAATCCTTTTTTTTTGAGAAAGAAGAATAGAAACAAAAAAAAAAAGAAAGATCTTTTTTATTCTTTTTTTCTTCTATCTATTTATATTCGTAGAAATCGAATTCATAGCATAATTCATGAACTAAACTACTAGAATGTCTAATTCTTTTTCGTAATTGAAAACAAAAAGTTTCAATATATATTGACATTTCTGCAATGAGTATTTTATTGAAAGGTTTAAGTTATTGCTAAAGAAAGAAAAAGCACAATTTTGAAAGGATAAGATTGATTCCGAAGTACTTTGTTAGTATTCTAACGGACAGAATTTTATTGGTCGAATTTTGGAATGTTTCATAGATTTCAATCTTATTTATACTACAAATAGATAGAAAGATGTAGAGATAAATAATATCATCTAGTCCTTATATTTATTTATGACCTTCGAGGAGCCGTATGAGGTGAAAATCTCATGTACGGTTCTGGAATAGCAATAGTAACAGTGATGTTATCATCGACTATGATTATCTAACAGTTTAAGTACAGTTGATATAGTTGAGGCACAATCAAAATATAGTTTTTGGGGGTGGAATTTGTGGAGACAACCTGTAGGGTTTATCATTTTTTTTATTTCTTCCCTAGCAGAATGTGAGAGATTACCTTTTGATTTACCAGAAGCAGAAGAAGAGTTAGTAGCAGGCTATCAAACTGAATATTCGGGTATCAAATTTGGTTTATTTTATCTTGCTTCCTATCTAAACCTATTAGTTTCTTCTTTATTTGTAACAGTTCTTTACTTAGGCGGTTGGAATATCTCTATTCCGTACATATTCGTTCCGGAATTTTTTGAAATAAATAAAATAAGTGGAGTCTTTACAATAACAATAGGTATTTTAATTACATTGGTTAAAACTTATTTGCTCTTATTTATTCCTATCACAATAAGATGGACTTTACCTAGACTAAGAATGGACCAACTATTAAATCTTGGATGGAAATTTCTTTTACCGATTTCTCTTGGTAATTTATTATTAACAACCTCTTTTCAACTCCTTTCGCTATAAAAAAAAAGTTTCGCTTTTCTATATTCATGACTTATCTCAAACAAGATAAAGAAACAAATATAAAATTATTCATAAAAACTCACGATATGCTTCCCACGGTAATTGGGTTCATTAATTATGGTCAACAAACTATACGAGCTGCCAGGTACATTGGTCAAAGTTTCATGATTACCTTATCTCACGCAAATCGTTTCCCGGTAACTATTCAATATCCTTATGAAAAATTAATCACATCCGAGCGCTTCCGTGGTCGAATCCATTTCGAATTTGATAAATGCATTGCTTGTGAAGTATGTGTTCGCGTATGTCCTATAGATCTACCTGTTGTAGATTGGAAATTGAAAACTGACATTCGCAAAAAACGGTTGTTTAATTACAGTATTGATTTCGGAATCTGTATATTTTGTGGCAACTGCGTTGAGTATTGCCCAACAAATTGTTTATCAATGACTGAAGAATATGAGCTTTCTACTTATAATCGTCACGAATTGAATTATAATCAAATTGCTTTAGGTCGTTTACCAATGTCAGCAATTGAAGATTATACAATTCGAACTATTTTGAATTCACCTCAAAAAATGGATAAACTTCCTTTGCTTAATGGATTAATGATTAAAGATTAAGTAAATAAATATTAATTTAAGAAAGAGAAATTTGGAATTACTACATTAAGATTTCTATTTCTATATTTAGAATTTGTATATTTATATATATATATATATTTTATATAATATAGATTTTTTATTTAAAGTTATAGATCTATAAGTATAGAATGAGGTTTCTTTCATTTTGTTCGGTCAATAGCTACAAAAATTACAAACCCTAATTATTACTATTGATTTTATGATTGGTTGGTAAGAATTCCGTCATGGTTTCATTTTAATTTAAAATATATTAATAGAGTTATAATAATAGAGTTTGAATTCTATCCATAATTATTTTAAAATAAAAATTAGAGTCTCAAATTCACCTAGTCGAGAAAGAGCACAATTAGTCCAATAACTGTATCTACAGTAAGTTCCACCCCTTGGGGTGGAATTCCATTAAAAACCTATTAGCATTCTAAATAGTCTTTTTTCCTGGTCTGGGTCAATAAGGTCATGAAAAAAGAATTCAAGTTTTTATCTTGTATTTTACGTACAATGGATTTATCTGGACCAATACATGATTTTCTTTTAGTCTTTCTGGGATTAGGTCTGATATTCGGAGGTCTAGGAGTGGTATTACTTACCAATCCAATTTATTCTGCCTTTTCTTTTGGATTCGTTCTTGTTTGTATATCCTTATTTTATATTTTATCAAATTCCCATTTTGTAGCTGCTGCGCAGCTCCTTATTTATGTAGGAGCTATAAATGTTTTAATTCTATTTAGTGTGATGTTCATGAGTGGTCCAGAGTATTCAAAAGGTTTTAATCTTTGGGCTGTTGGAAATGGGGTCGCCTCCCTAGTTTTTACAAGTATTTTGGTTTTATTAATTACTTTTATTTCAGATACGGCATGGTACGGGATTATTTGGACTACAAGAGCAAACCAAATTCTCGAACAAGATTTAATAAGTAACAGCCAACAAATTGGAATTCATTTATCAACAGATTTTTTTCTTCCGTTTGAATTCATTTCAATAATTCTTTTAGTTGCTTTGATAGGTGCGATTACTGCGGCTCGTCAGTCATAAATCTGTAAAATTAGTAACCACAATCCAAATTTCACTCTGTTCCAGATTATCACATCTATTTTTCGCCAATTCGATTTGAAGATTATTCATAATAGAACCCTTTTTATTCTACCTATTCCTAATATATGTCTTTGTTCTGTACTTGTAATATTCTTAATTATAGTTAATCCAATCTGTTAATTTTGAATTTTTATTCATTGTTTATATTGAAATAAATCAATAATTTATAAGGAGCTGGTCTATGATGCTCGAACATGCACTTGTTTTCAGTGCCTATTTATTTTCTATCGGTATCTATGGATTGATTACGAGTCGAAATATGGTTAGAGCCCTTATGTGTCTTGAACTTATACTAAATGCTGTTAATATGAATTTCGTAATCTTTTCTGATTTTTTTGATAGTCGTCAATTAAAAGGGAATATTTTTGCAATTTTTATTATATCTATTGCAGCCGCTGAAGCAGCTATTGGATCAGCTATCGTTTCGTCAATTTATCGTAATCGAAAATCAATTCGTATTAATCAATCCAATTTGTTGAATAAGTAATATTGATCATATAAAATAGAATGTTCATATTCATTAAATTTTAATTTGAATTGGTATTTATGATACGTAATGTATCTGATCGTGTTTGTGAAAATAGAAAAAATTAAAGTATTTTGGGTTTATCTTATGAATCGATGCGGAATGCAATATTGAATCAAAATTTCTGGCAAATCGTTGATTCATCTGGTGTCTAAATATATGACTGTCTAAATATATGACAAATTTAGAAATTTACTAGGTCGAAAATTTAGGACATTCAAAAAAAATTAATAGATCCAATGTCACACTCAGTAAAAATTTATAATACATGTATAGGGTGCACTCAATGTGTCCGGGCCTGCCCCACGGATGTATTAGAAATGATACCTTGGGACGGATGTAAAGCTAAACAAATAGCTTCCGCGCCAAGAACAGAAGATTGTGTCGGTTGTAAGAGATGTGAATCCGCCTGCCCAACGGATTTCCTGAGTGTACGAGTTTATTTATGGCATGAAACAACTCGAAGCATGGGTCTAGCTTATTGACTCTTTCCATAAAAAGCCACTTGAACCCATTTGACTTTTTGTTTACCGGCAAAAACCCGTGCTTGAAAACCTAACAGATGGAATCTGTTAGGTTTTCAAGCACGGGTTTTTCTGGCCCAAGTGTATCTTGTCTTTACCACGAATTCTTTTCCTTGGTCAACAGCATTTGTCGTTTTACCAATATCCGCAGGTTGCTTAATTTTCTTTTTCCCTCAGAAAGGAAATAAGATAATTAGGTGGTATACTATTTCTATCTGTATATTCGAATTTCTTTTAATGACCTATGCTTTCTCTTATTATTTTCAATTGGACGATCCATTAATTCAATTAGCAGAGGATTATAAGTGGATCGCTGTTTTGGATTTTGATTGGCGATTGGGAATAGATGGACTCTCGATAGGACCCATTTTATTGACAGGATTTATCACGACTTTAGCTGTTTTAGCGGCTCGGCCAGTTACTCGGGATTCCCGATTATTTCATTTTCTGATGTTAGCGATGTATAGTGGTCAAGTAGGATTATTTTCTTCTCAAGATCTTTTACTTTTTTTCATTATGTGGGAGTTAGAATTAATTCCCGTTTATCTACTTCTATCCATGTGGGGAGGAAAAAAACGTTTGTATTCAGCTACAAAGTTTATTTTGTATACTGGGGGCAGTTCCATTTTTTTATTAATGGGAGCCTTGGGTATCGCTTTATATGCGTTCAATGAACCAACATTCAATTTTGAAAAATCAGGCAATCAATCATATCCTGTGAGCCTAGAAATACTATTCTATATTGGGTTTCTTGTTGCTTTTGCTGTTAAATCACCGATTATACCTTTCCATACATGGTTACCAGACACCCACGGGGAAGCACATTATAGTACTTGTATGCTCCTAGCTGGAATCTTATTAAAAATGGGAGCATATGGATTGATTCGAATCAATATGGAATTATTCCCCCACGCCCATTCTTTATTTTCTCCCTGGTTGGTAATAGTAGGCGCAATACAAATAATCTATGCAGCTTTAACATCTTCTGGTCAACGAAATTTAAAAAAGAGAATAGCCTATTCCTCCATATCTCATATGGGTTTCATAATTATAGGGATTTGCTCTATAAGCGATATGGGACTCAATGGCGCTGTTTTACAAATAATATCACATGGATTTATTGGCGCTGCACTTTTTTTCTTGGCGGGGACGAGTTATGATAGAATACATCTTGTTTATCTTGACGAAATGGGCGGAATGGCTATCCTAATGCCAAAAATATTCACGATGTTCAGTGTTTTATCACTAGCTTCCCTTGCATTACCGGGCATGAGTGGTTTTGTTGCGGAATTAATAGTCTTTTTTGGAATAATTACCGGCCAAAAATATCTTTTAATGCCAAAAATACTAATTACTTTTGTAATGGCAGTTGGAATGATATTGACTCCTATTTATTTATTATCTATGTTACGCCAAATGTTCTATGGATACAAGCTGTTTGATGCTGCAAACTCGTATTTTTTTGATTCAGGGCCGCGGGAATTTTTTGTTTCGATATGTCTACTTTTACCAGCAATAGGTATTGGGATTTTTCCGGATTTCGTTTTCTCATTAGCAGTTGAGAAGGTGAGTGCTATTCTATCTAATTATTTTAATAGGTAGTTATTAGAAAAAAAAAAAGATTCTTTATAAAAAAAAAGAAATCATTATAAAATGAAAAAAGCTTTTTGTAATTTTATAATTTGAATTGGATTAGAAGTTAAAAAAAAAAGAAGAATTACAAGCAAATACCTTTGACATTTGTGAGAACTTTTTGAATCAAGTAATATTGTGATTCAAAAGGTTCTCAAACACTTAACTGAAGTTTCTTATATATATATAATTATTATATTATATTCTAATAATATATAATAATATAAGAATATGGGCTGGGTTGGCTTATGGTTTTATTCGTCAATACTTTTTTTTGCACTTCAATTGGATGTTAATGGAAATGAACCATAACTGTGGAGTCCGATTCCCAATAAATTAACCCCAAAATAGCATATCCAGATTATAAGAAAGCCTATAGAAGCAACAATTGCAGAACTGAAACCTTCCAAATTTTTATTTGTTCGAGTATGCAAATAAATTGAAAATATGACCCAAGTAATAAATGCCCAAGTTTCCTTTGGGTCCCAATTCCAATAGGACCCCCATGTTTCATTAGCCCAGACTGCTCCAGAAAGGATACCTATGGTTAAAAAGATAAACCCTATACTAAGAATACGATAACTCCAATTATCCAATTGTTGAATTAACTGAAATCTGTAATAATTCCTAAAAGAAAAAAAAGAAATATTTATTAAAAAATGGCCTCTTTCCGTCATGTATTGGATCTCACCGAAGCAAACTGAATCTTTTAATAAATTATTGCTCTTTTCAAGAATTCTTATGACTTTTCGAAATCGAATTACGAGAAGTGCTACTGATAATAACGATCCACATAAAAGAGCTGCATAGCCCAATATCATCATACTTACGTGCATCATTAACCACTGGGATTGGAGAGCGGGTACTAAGATTTTGGATTGATGCATATCAGTTAAAAACCCCGAAGTAGTAAAACTTTGGGTAAAAAAAGTACTTGGCGCGGTTATTACGCCTAATAAATTTTGATGTTTTTTAAAATAAGGAACCATATGAATAATGGAGAAACCCCAAGAAAGGAATATTAATGATTCATATAAATCACTTATTGGTAAATGTTTCAAATAAATCCAACGAGTAATTAATAATCCTGTTATACAGAAAAAAGTAATTATCATACCCTTTTCTGACGAATCATACAGTTCGATGAATTCATCGACTAATAAAATTATCAAATGAATTATAATTACAATTGAAACAACCGAAAAAGATATATGAGTTAATATATGTTCTAAAGTCGAAAATATCATAAAAAATGTAAAAAGGATAAAGGTACCTTAATTATACATAAGGAATTTCAATCGGGAATTCAATTCATTATACTATACGATTTGTTGTCTCCTTTTGAAAATTAAAAGACGTTATGCCGCTACTCGGACTCGAACCGAGATGCTCTCGCACTGCTTCCTAAGAGCAGCGTGTCTACCAATTTCACCATAGCGGCTTGCTCAAAATCATAATAACCTATTTTGATTCAATTGTCAAACTTAAAGGGCTCAATTCAATAAAATATTTATTAGGTCAATCAAATTAATGAAAAAAAAATAGAATTTTAAATTCCAATTTTAGTGATACATTCTAAGGATTTCTGGAAAGATTTTTTTGTATTACTTTTTAGAATTTCATTGTGTCGAGAACTTTTATTAGGATTTAGGAAACCCATTAGGTATTGATCTTTGGGTATATTATAGAATAAAAAAAAGAGTTTTGAGTTCTGTCCAAAAAGATTGACCAATTCAATATATATAGCTTAATATAATGCTCGGCCCAAGCATATAATCATGATCTAAACGAGATTTTTTAAAATTTACACAGTTTGATCTACCTAAAAGTGAAAGGCGCTTTTTTTCTTACTTGAGTTGAAAGCAAAAAAAGGGTTGATTCCATTTTCTATAGTTATTTCAAATACTAATTGTTAAGAAAGTTCTAAAAAAAGTTTGAAACTTATTCAATTATTTTTAAGAATGGGTTGATCTTTACTAAAGACCTTAGATTTGCCCTTTTCTATTCAATTTTCCATTTAAAGTTTAAATAAAAATAAAAAATTTTTATTTTGTCTCTTTATTTATTATTGTTATGATTTTTGATGATTCTGACAAGTGGGTCGATGGGGAAAATAAGAATCCCCATCCCAAAAATGATAAAATACCCTAAAAAAAGTGTGACTTTGTTACACTTTTTGTCTTCTCTTTGTGTATTTTCTTTGTTTTTTTTTTCCTCTTTTTGATATTATCACAAAAAGTATTTAAAATTCAGAAAAAAATAAAAAAAGGGAATTTTTATTATAAAATGAAAAGAGTTCCATTTTTTATTTGATATTGATTAGCTCCAAGCATTAAAGAATGCATATATTATTAATTTCTATTTTCTATTAGATATTCGAAATTTTAAATGATAAACGAAATTATACTTTTTCTCATATCAAGTTGAGTTGAATTAGCTCCGATTTTGCTTTTTTATTTGTCGCATAAAAAAAAAAACTTTTTGAATTACCAGTAAAAAGGGATTTTGCTAAGGAAAAAGCTTTCAACGCTGCCCAAGATCCCTTTCTTTTCCAAATATTTTTTGGAATATGCTTTTTTGATATAGAAGTGCGTTTTTTTTGAACTGCCATTCAAAAAAAAGGAAGGTAATTAATATTCTATATGAATGTGAAAGACATCTAAAGTCATTCTTTATTATATCTATCTTTTTAGTTAGTCTTTCTATGATATTCTCGTCATCTTCATAAAAAAGTGTGTCAATTTCTTTTTTCTTTTTCTGTTTCGATTTATAGCCTTCTTCATCATACTACATTAATCAATAATTATTTCTTTATGGAATTCAGTAAGGATCTGATAAAAACAATCCCTTTTTTTATCATTCCGATTCCAATTCAAATAAGAATCGAGTACTATTTTTGATAAAATTCTTCATTCTTTCTATATGTATAGAAATTATTATAAATTGTTAGAATTCATAATAATAAATGCAATTTTCATAATAGAATAGGTATTTTTTCTATTTTCACTAGTATCTTTGTGATATCATTTGAACAATTCTAACTTCTTAATTTGAATATGTGAAGTATTTTAAAAAAGATTCAAAATAATTAAGAATAATGAGATTTTTTTATGGAACATATATATCAATATTCATGGATTATACCTTTCGTTACACTTCCAGTCCCTATGTTAATAGGAATGGGACTCCTACTTTTCCCGGAGTCAACAAAAAAAATTCGTCGTATGTGGGCTTTTTCAAGTATTTTATTGTTAAGTATAGTTTTGGTTTTTTCGACCAATCTGTCTATTCAGCAAATAAATAGCAGTTCTATCTATCAATATATATGGTCGTGGACCATCAACAATGATTTTTCTTTAGAGTTTGGATATTTGATCGACTCACTTACTTCAATTTTGTTAATATTAATTACCACGGTTGGTATTTTGGTCCTTATTTATAGTGATAGTTATATGTCTTATGATCAAGGCTATTTAAGATTTTTTGCTTATATGACCTTTTTCAATACTTCAATGTTGGGATTAGTTACTAGTTCGAATTTAATACAAATCTATCTTTTTTGGGAATTAGTTGGAATGTGTTCATATCTATTAATAGGGTTTTGGTTCACACGACCGATTGCGTCCAATGCTTGTCAAAAGGCGTTTGTAACTAATCGTGTAGGCGATTTTGGTTTATTATTAGGAATTTTATATCTTTATTGGATAACGGGCAGTTTCGAATTTCAGGATTTGTTTGAAATATTCAATAACTTAATTGCGAATAATGATAATGAAGTTAACCTTTTGTTTTTTACTTTGTGCGCCTTCCTATTATTTTCCGGTGCAATTGCAAAATCCGCGCAATTCCCCTTTCATGTATGGTTACCGGATGCCATGGAAGGACCTACCCCTATTTCGGCTCTTATACACGCGGCTACTATGGTAGCCGCGGGAATTTTTCTTGTAGCTCGGCTTCTTCCTCTTTTCGTAGTCATACCTTACATAATGAATCTAATAACTTTGATAGGGATAATAACAATACTTTTAGGAGCTACTTTAGCTCTTGCTCACAAAGATATTAAAAGAAGTTTAGCCTATTCAACAATGTCGCAGTTGGGTTATACGATGTTAGCTTTAGGTATGGGGTCTTATCGAGCCGCTTTATTTCATTTGATTACTCATGCATATTCGAAAGCCTTGTTGTTTTTAGGATCTGGATCCGTTATTCATTCAATGGAAGTTCTCGTTGGATATTCCCCAGATAAGAGCCAAAATATGATTCTTATGGGGGGTTTAACAAAACGTGTTCCAATTACAAAAACCGCTTTTTTATTAGGAACTCTTTCTCTTTGTGGTATTCCACCCCTCGCCTGTTTTTGGTCTAAAGATGAAATTCTTAATGATAGTTGGTTGTATTCACCTATTTTCGCAATAATAGCTTGTTCCACAGCGGGATTCACTGCCTTTTATATGTTTCGGGTTTATTTACTTACTTTTGGGGGGCATTTCAATGTTCATTTTACAAATTACAGCGGTAAAAAAAACAGTGCGCTCTATTCACTATCTGTATGGGGTAAAGGAGAATCAAAAATGTTCAAAAAAAAAATGCGTTTATTAGCTTTATTACCAATGAATAATAGTGAACGGGCTTCTTTTTTTTTTAAGAAAAGATATCAAATTGACGGTACTGTAAAAAAGATGACGTGCCCTTTTGTTATTAAACATTTTGGAACTAAAAGAAATTTTTCCTATCTGCAAGAATCAGATAATACTATGTTATTTCCAATGTTAGTTTTGGGACTATTTACTTTGTTTATTGGAGCAATAGGAATTCCTTTTAATCAATTTAACCAAGAAGGGATGGGTTTAGATATATTATCTAAACTGTTAAGTCCATCTTTAAACCTTTTGCATCAGAATGGGAAAAATTCTGAAGATTTTTATGAATTTGTAACAAAGGCAGCTTTTTCGATCAGTGTAGCTTTTTTTGGAATATTTATGGCCTTTTCTTTATATAAGCCGGTTTATTCATCCTTACAAAATTTTAAGTTCCTCAATTTGTTCGCCAAAAAAGGGCCTAAAAGAGTTTTTTGGGATAAAACAATAAACATGATATATGATTGGTCCTATAATCGTGGTTACATAGATAATTTTTATGCACGATCTTTAACTAAAGGTATAAGAGAATTAGTAGAATTGACTCTGTTTTTTGATAGACGACTAATTGATGGAATTACCAATGGGGTCGGCGTTATGAGTTTCCTTATAGCGGAAGGTCTCAAATATGTAGGGGGCGGCCGTATCTCTTATTATCTTTTAGTTTTTTTATTTTATGTATTAATATTTTTTTTATTAATTTTCTATTTTATAAATTTGAACTCTTTCTAGTTCTAATATTCTTTTTTTTAATATAAAAAAATTCCTACTCTAAAAATATAGAAAAAAGGAGTTTGTGCACCAATATCCGCCATAAAAGGGCCAAGCCATAACAGATGAGAAGCTATACGACTCAACTCTAACATAATTACTCTGAGATAGCTGGCTCTTTTAGGTACTTGAATATTTCCAATATGTTCTGGCCCATTTACTGTTATTGCTTCTGCGAACATAGTAGCTAAATAATCCCAACGTGTTACATAAGGCAAATATTGTATAATTGTTCGGTTTTCCGCAATTTTTTCCATTCCTCTGTGTAAATAACCTAATATTGGCTCACAGTCAATAACATCTTCACCGTCTAGAGTAAGGATGAGTCGAAGAACACCATGCATTGATGGGTGATGGGGGCCCATATTGACTATCATAAAATCTTTTCTTTTAGCTGGTACATTCATAGTGATTTCCTCGATTCATTCTTCTATGAATTGCTGAAGACGAAAAGAAATTCATCAAAATTCAAGATCGAATAAATCAAATAATTCAATTTCAAATTACCGCGTTTTTGACTCCCGAATATCCAACTGGCTAATTAATTTTTTATAACGTAGTGCGTTTTTCTTTGCCAAATAAGATAGTAGTCGTTGGCGTTTTTCTAGAATTTTCCGCAAACCTCTTTGAGATAAATAGTCTTTTCTATGCAATTGAAAATGTGGAGTAAGTTTTCGTATCTTATTAGTAAAGCTTACTATTTGAAATTCAACGGATCCTGGGTTTTTCTCTTTGTTTTCTTGTGAAATAAAGATGAGTGAATTTTTTACCATAAAATGAAATCCTCCTCCTACCGCCCATTTTTAAAATCGTTTTATTGATCAGGAATAATAACAAAAAATGGAATAAGAATAATAAATAAGAATGTCAATTCGTTTTTCTTTTTATACACAAAAATCTTCAATTCGTTAGCAATTCCGAATTTTGTCAAATAGAATTTCTTATTAATTAATACAATTTTTTTTTTCTTTTTTTTTTTAGTTGGCTAGAAATAAAAAAGGATAGTATATCTCTTCACTTACAAAAGTGCAAATTTTGTATCTCAAAGTAAATTCCATGGCTTCCTTTCTAGATATAATTGATAGGCAATCGAATTCCAGGTATCAGAATAGAATATAGAATGGAAAACAAGGAATGTGTCTATATCCTTGTTTTCCTCTATATCCTAGTTTTCCTATATTAGATCAGATATGCTATAGAATATATATGACAAACGTACCTTTATTTAATTTTCAATTGTGGATATATACGTATCCTTAAGATACTGAACCGACTGGAATTATTTGTATTAAACCAAAAGCGGTTCATACAAGCTAAATCTTCGAATCGAAAATTGGGCCAAAGAAAAAGTTTGAATTGAAGTAGTTTCTTTTTCTCTCTATCAAAATATTGACTTTTTTCTATAATGTCAAAGCGGCTGCTGTTTTTTATATTATTACTTTTGAAAAGTTCTGTATTCATATGAATATCATTTTCGTTTTTTGAATTCAAAGAGACTAGAATTCTCAAGGCTCTGCGACTTCTACTGGATAAAAGATTTTCAGGAACAATAAAATCTTTTTTCTTTCTAAATCCAATTAGACTTTTAAGTCTTTCAATAGATTTGAAAAAATTTTCTTTATTAATATAGCTTTCTTCTCCGCATCCTTGATGAATTAGTTGTTTGCTCTTATGAACCAATAAACAAGTTATGATTTGATACGAAATAAATCTTGCATTCATATGATTCCGTCCTTTTGACGGCATGCGCGGAGTATCGATAGCCCATTTTCCTCTTTTGATCAAATCGTCCGTTGCTGCCGGACCCTCTGCGTTCGGAATAACATCCAGACTCAATTCTCCTCGTCGAATAAGGGATTTAATCCAGCCTACTTTGTTTGTTCTTTTCTTTTGAAACATGGTCTTATCTTTGATCAGGTAAGCATATGTTTGCATATTCCACGAAAGTTTTTTGTCTCCATCTCTTTTCTGCATCGGTCTTAATTGCTCGTGGAGTTCCGGCCTTGATCTCTTATAACGCGTCCTTATCTGAGTATTAGCTAATTTATTGTTTTTCTTTTTGTTATCCAATTTCTTTTGGATATCCAATTCTTTTTGTTTAGCCAATTCCTGAATTTTTTCTATTCTTTTAGTCAATCTGCTTTTTTTCTTTTTTTTGTTATCCAATTCTTTTGGTTTAGCCAATTCCCTTATTTTTTTAGAAAATCTGCTTTTTTTCTTTTTTTTGTTATCCAATTTCTTTTGGTTAGCCAATTGATTTTGGTTAGCCAATTTCCTTATTTTGTTAGCCAATTTCCTTATTTTGTTAGAAAAGTTCGAAAATCTGCTTTTTTTCTTTTTGTTATCCAATTTCTTTTGGTTAGCCAATAGATTTTGGTTAGCCAATTGATTTTGGTTAGCCAATTTCTTTTGGTTAGCCAATTGATTTTGGTTAGCCAATTCCCTTATTTTTTTAGAAAATCTGCTTTTTTTCTTTTTTTTGTTATCCAATTTCTTTTGGTTAGCCAATTGATTTTGGTTAGCCAATTTCCTTATTTTGTTAGAAAAGTTCGAAAATCTGCTTTTTTTCTTTTTGTTATCCAATAGATTTTGGTTAGCCAATAGATTTTGGTTAGCCAATTGATTTTGGTTATCCAATTTCTTTTGGTTAGCCAATTGATTTTGGATAGCCAATCTCCTTCTTTTGTTATAAACTCTCTTTCTGTAATAAAGTCTCTTTTTGCCTTTGTTAAAGTTAAAAATTCTTTTTTGGTTTCTGGTAAAAGAGGTAAAAGATCCCTTGTTGATGTGTCGAATTGCTTTACCACCCCCTATCCCCGTCACATGTGGATATGGATTCGGTCTTTTTCTTTTTTTCCTGGCAAGGAGTTTTTTGATTGGTATTTCCCACGGTCTTCTCTTATATGCGTTGTAAAGTTTCTCGTATTTTGGAAAAAAGAACCCCAACTCATAATTTGATACGAGACAGTTTAGTATTTCGTCATTCATTCCCATCCAATCTAATTCAGGTGGGTGTGGTACTACCATTTCCTTACCTTTTTTGGTAAGCGGACGCAAAATAAGATGTTTGTCACTTTCTTTTTCAATTATTTGATATTTATTACTCTTACTCTCAGTTTCAGTATTTTTTTTCTTTTTGCTAATATTAATCCAGAATTCCATTTTTTCTTTGTTTCTGAGACTAAAATTGAAAATTCGCCAATCCAAATATTTTCTCTGCGGGCCTTTCTCCATATCGAAAAGAGCCTCTGATTTTGTATAATCGGAAAGACTCGAGCCTTCTAGATAATGGAAAAGACTCCCTGAATCTAGAAAATCTGGAACGTCCTCTTCTTCTCTAGAATCGGAAATCTCCTTTGATTCTAGATAATCTTGAACGTCCTCTAGTTTTGTATAATCGTGAATCCTCCGTGATTCTGGATCATTAATGAAATTATAGTTAGTTATACCTATCGAAGGTGTACCTCTTAAGATATGAACAAATTCCCTTTGCATTTTCATTTTATCGGTTTTGTAATGAAAACTTATTTTTTCCTTATCGCCGGGATAATTAATGGATTTATGTGAGAAAAGATTATATCTGGTGTGTTTTTTAGAATGATCTTCTCTACTCGGCAATAAATCGAATTTATCTGAATTCGATTTGTTTAAATCCTTATTTTTAACTGTGCGCTGTTGATTGACTCGATTTCTCCATTTTTCTAGTCTTAATTGAGACCATTTAATTTGAAAGAAATTGGATTTATATGGATAATGGCTCCTTAACCAGTTTTTCCATTGATTCGTTACAGAATCTCTAAAGTTTATATCTTTTAATTTAGACGGAAATAACCCTTCAACAAAATGTTTTTTTTCATTTTTGTAGAAGTTACTAGTTTGTATTTTTTGTAATTTGTAAAATACATATGCTTGTGATACGGAGCTTATATCATAAAAAATTTGAAAATTTTGATTACGACTTTTCATCTTTTCTAGAAACTTCGTAATACGAATTACATTTTGATTTGTTTTATCCATTTTTTTCTTATTTTCTTTATTATTGTAGATGCATTTTTTAATCAAGATGTATTTATTACAAATTTTTTGAAAAATTTGGCTTGTTGAAATCATTTTTCTTGTTAATTCAAGAAAAACCTGTATACGGATCCTCACAATCTTAGTGAGAGTGAAAAGTTTCTCGATAGCTATCCTTTCAATCCAAATTTTTATAAAAGAATCAGATTTGTGTATTAATCGAACATTTTTTTTTTTTAATATAAGTAAAATTGTATGTAAAATTGATTTGCATTTTTGAATATTATAATATAGTTTGTTAGGGCAAATCTTTCTCTTTGAATTTCGAAATCTTTTTTTATTTTCTTCTTCTGTTTTCAATTTTTTGATTTTCTTTCTGATTGTCTTTGTTCTCTTACTCAAAAGTTTCCGGCTTCTTTCTTTGCTTCTTAGTGAATAATTTAGCAAATCCATAGGTTGAATTGGAGTGGATATTTTGTCAATCTTTTTTTTTTTTCTTGGTTTTTTTGAGTTCTTCCTTTTTTTGAGTTCTTGGTTTTTGTTGGTTCTTCGTTTTTTGTTGGTTCTTCGTTTTTTGGTGGTTCTTCGTTTTTTGTTGGCTCTTCGTTTTTTGGTGGTTCTTCGTTTTTTGGTGGCTCTTGGTTTTTTTGTGGTTCTTGGTTTTGTTGGTTCTTGGTTTTTTGGTGGTTCTTCGTTTTTTTTTGGTTTTTCGTTTTTTTTTGGTTATTGGTTTTTTGGTGGTTCTTTTTTTTTTGTTGGTTCTTCGTTTTTTGGTGGTTCTTGGTTTTGAAAATTTCTTTTTTTTTTTTTTGAAAAAGAAATTTCTTTTGATGAACCCCTTCGTTCTGCTTTTTCTTAAAAAATTTCGAAATCTCTTTCTTAAAATTATTATAACTAAAGAACTCGTCTTTTTCAATTTTTGAAGTTTTCGTTTTAGTTGTTTAATAATTTTTTGTCCAAACCCCTTTTCAAAAAAGGGAACGTCTAATCGTGGACAACCAAAAGGGACTTCAGTTTCCAATCCCGCAACTGTTAAATAACAAGAATTAAAAGGATCTTTCGGTTTACTCCCTTCAACCTCATGTTCCTTGATGAGCTTTTCGATCTTTTTCATTTTTTCTTGATATTCCAATTCCAATTTTTGGAGGACTTTTCGTTTTGGTTTAGGTTTAGCTTTAGAGCTATGCCAAGGTTTTAGACGAAAGGGACATATTATTTTTATTTGAAGACCTTCCTCTAACCATTTTTTCGGCAATTGTGTTTCTGATAGTGGAGTTCCCTCATAATTGCAGAAAAGATGTCTTTCTCTTTTCCAATCTCGGAAATCCTGCGACCATTCGGGAGTTTGGAATAAGAGCATCCGAATGATGTTTTTAGCTATTATTAATGAAGGTATTAGAATACTTTTTCGAAAAGTCGATTGGAATAATAAAAAAAAACTTCTGCTTTTTTGACTTAGCCAATCGCTTTCCCAATCTTCGATTGCTTTTAGTCGGAAGTCTTCTATGATGTTTTCCATTAGTCGACTTTTTTCCTCGGTTAGTTCGCGTGCTTCTGCTTTTTTTCTTCTTTGTTTGATTTTTGCTTCTTTCTTTTCCTTTCTCTCCCTTTCTTTTGTTTTTTTCTCTGTAGTGTTTTTAGAAGTCAAACCTACAATTTTGAATCCTACTTTTTTATTTATCAACGCGATTTTTAGCCGGTCGGAAAGAAAATAAAAAAAGGTCAAAAGGAAAGAAAGAAGATCGTCTGTTCTCTCCACAAAGAGAAGACTATGCAAATTCGGTTGATACCATGGATAAAGAGACGATTTGCGCCTTTTCGTTAGCGACGAGTTTTCTGGTAGAGCTCGCGTCGAGTAGAAGAACGCGGTATCTGGATAGTCTAATATAGATATTGCCTGTCCTTCACGAAGAATGCCCGCTGTATAAATTGCTTTTTTATCATCATTATTGAAAAAAATGTCTATACGTTTGGCTCTTCTCCGGAAGCTTGGAAGATTCTCTATTTCGATTTCTTCGCGCTCCTTTTGTTTCCAGTTTTCTATGGTATTTCGGTTTCGAATTTGTTTCCTCTTAAAACCTAGTATTACTTGAACGAATAAAGAGTCTAAAATTTGTATTCGATCTTCTAAATCGATTTTTTCTTCTTTGTGATCTGGCAATAAAGAGAGCTCTTTAAAAATGAAATTGGATAGTGATTTTCCAGTAAATTCCAATTCATTAATTAAGTTAAAAGCAAATTCATTAACTAAGTTCAAAAAATACGAAATTTTTATTGAGAATGATTTGCTATTAAATGTATCTATTTTTGGTTTAAATTCTTGATCAAATTCTTGATCAAATTCTTGATCAAATTCTTGATAATTAGTACTCAAAAGGATAAGATGAAGTTTATTTGTATGAGTCCTCCCTTGAATATTTGGTCCAAAAATAGAATATGCTCCTTGATTTTTGTTTTCAGGGCATTTGAGGTTTAGACGACGGGGCCCCCCCAATAAAGGATCGAACACTGGATTCAGATAGTCTTTGTCAATACATAACCTAGTTCTTTTCTCAAGTATATTCCGAATAGGAAATCCTTTATCTAGATTTTTGGCTCTATTTAAAAACTCATTACTTAGGGTTTTCTTTCTTTGTTCATTGTTAGACTTCCAATGATTATACAATTCCTTAGAGGTGAGTTTTTCTGTTGTGAATAAAGATATTTTTCTTTGTATCAGTTCCAAAAAAGTTCCCAAAGTAGATGGATACGTAAAAGATATTCTTTCCTTTCCATCACTTGGACATATATTAAAATAATATTCTGACATCCTATTTTGTATAGGATCTTTCCATTCAACTGTCAATCGAGGCCTGATTTCAGCTTGAACTGGGCGATTCCAGCGTTGAAAATCGAAAAGAAGAGTTGCAAGAGATTCTTCCAAACCGAAGGGATCTTGATCCTTTATTTCGAATTTCCAATTTTCCTTTTTCCCATCTAGATCAAAAGTTTCATAAACGGGTCTCTTTTTAGAGCATGTCCCTTTAACGTAAAAATGGAATTCATCCTTTATTTTATTCTTTCCGTTCACTATAATCTTTTCTTCGTCGATTTTATCGTCCTCCTGTCCAACGTAATAATAAGGATATTCCTCGTCTTCGGTTTCTGCTTCTTCCTGTGTTGTTTCTACATCGGTTTCTTCCTCCTCGAAGCTTAAGATGTCTCTCTGTTTGTTACAAAAAGAGGGGAAGGGTTTTCTCTCTGCAGCATAGTACAGGGCGAGAAGAAAGAAGAGAATAGTAAAGGCTCGATCTATATAATATCTTAATTCTGCCCAAAGGTACTTCTTAGATCTAGATTGAATGAAGATATTACGTCTAATAAGAAGAGGATTATTTTCGTGTAGCCAGCCTAATAGAAATCCCAACCATTTTATGAATAAAAGAAAACTAATTAACCAACTAACAAAACTACTTGTTACAAATGCAATCTTGTTGTTGCATCGAAACTGATAAATGCTGGCTAATCTGACTGCCATTGAACTTGGTAAAAGAAAATGGTTTAATATAGGAGAAATGAAATTATTCAGGAATACAAATTGAATGATAAGATTACGCACTGAATTTCTGGTAG